CGAAGACCTATATAATTATTGGCTTTATAATAATGAACAAAAAAAATACAACTTAAGGAACGAATTTGAAAGTAGAATTCAAAATTTAGAAAAAGAGAAAAGTAATAAAAAAATGAATACAAATGCTTTAAATATACTAGAAAAAAGAACCAGATTATGTGATGATGAACATGAACAAGAATATTTCCTCAAAACGTATGATCCCTTTTTGAATGGATCTTATCGCGGAACAATAAAAAATGTAGATTCAGATGAAATCATGTCTGATTTAATAACTTCAAGAGCGGATTCCTTAGAAATATTGTGGATAAATAAAATTCATGGTCTATTTCCTAAAAATTCTCAAACATTTGAACATAAAAAGAATAGGTTTTATTATGAATTTTTATCGAATCCTATTGAGAATTCCTTAACCTCAATTGAAAAATTTGATTTTGAAGGTGCGCAAGGAATAGATTCAGAAAGTCAAATAAAATCTTTGAAATTTTTATTCGATGTAATTTCAACTGATCCAAATGATCTAATAAAAATTAGAAAAAATTCTATTGGAATGGAAGAAATTAGTAAAAAGGTCTCTAGATGGTCATACAAATTAACAGATGATTTGGAAGAAGAAGATGAAGAAGAATCGACGGAAGATCCTGAAATTCGGTCAAGAAAAGGGAAACGCATAATAATTTATACTGATAACGATCAGAGTACTAATTCGAGTGCTACTAATAATACTACTAGTAATACTAGTGATGAAGAAGACGAGGTGGCTTTGATACGTTACTCACAACAATCGGATTTTCGCCGTGGTATAATCAAAGGATCTATGCGTGCTCAAAGACGTAAAACAATTATCTTGAAAATATTTCAAGCAAATGCACATTCTCCACTTTTTTTGGATCGAATAGACAAAACATTTTTTTTTTCGTTTTTAAATATATTTAAAATTAAGAATTGGTTAGGGAGAACCTCGGAATCTCAAATTTATTATTTTGAACAAGAACATACAAACGAAAATGATAAAACAAACAAAGAGAAAGAAGAGGAAAATGAACGAATAGCAATATCAGAGGCTTGGGATAGCTTTCTATTTACTCAAGCAATAAGAGGTTTAATATTAGTAACCCAATCTTTTCTTAGAAAATATGTTATATTTCCCGTATTAATAATAGCTAAAAATATTAGTCGTATGTTATTGTTTCAATTCCACGAATGGCACGAGGATTGGAAGAAATGGAATGCAGAAATGCATGTTAAATGTACTTATAATGGTGTTCAATTATCAGAAACGGAATTTCCCAAAGATTGGTTAAGAGATGGTATTCAAATAAAGATTCTATTTCCTTTTTGTCTTAAACCTTGGCAAAGATCTAAGGTACGATTTAATTATGGAGATCCACAAAGGAAAAAAAACGAGAAAAAAGATAACTTTTGTTTTTTAACAGTTTGGGGAAGAGAAGCAGAGCTACCTTTTGGGTCTCCCCGAAAACGACCTTCTTTCTTTAAACCCATTTTTAAAGAACTCGAAAAAAAAACGATAAAAGCGAAAAAGAAAATTTTCGAAGTTATAAGAGTTTTCAAAGAAAGAAGAAATGGGGTTCTAAAAGTTTCAAAAAAAAAAACAAGATGGGTCATCAAAATAATTCTATTTATGGACCTAATAATGAAAAAACTTGAAAAATTTAAACCCATATTAAAATCGAGTAGGGTTAAAATATATGAACCGACTAAAAATAAAAATGGAAGAGATTCTAATATAAATAATAAGATTCTTCGTGAATCGAAGATTGCAATTCAATTCCTGAATTTAGGAAATGCAAATTATTCACTCATCGAAACAAAAATGAAAGATCTTGCTAATAAAACAATCAAAATTAGGAGTCAAATAAAAAGAATCACAAAAGCCAAGAAAAAAATAATTCTAACTTATGATGATAAAAGAGCGGAATTACAGAAGGATATTTGTCAAATATTTAAAAGAAAAAATATCCGATTAATACGTAAATCGCATTATTTTATAATATCTTTCATTGAAAAAATATACATGAATCTATTACTATGTATCATTAAGATTCCAAGTTTTAAATTAACAAACAAAATTTTAACTAAATCCATTTATAATGATAAAACAAATCAAGAAGGAATTGAAAAGACAAATCAAAAAAAAATGAACTTTATTTCTACTATAAAAAAGTCGTTTTATAATATTTTTTATAATACTAATTTTAGTATTAAAAATTCTAATATTTATTGGGACTTCTCTTCTTTGTCTCAAGCATATATATTTTCAAAATTCTCGCAAAATCAATTACTTAATAAATATGCTTTGAAATCTGTACTTCAATATCATAACACCTATCCTTTTCTTACAGATATAATAAAGAATTATTGTACAACACAAGGAATATTTGGTTCTAAACTAAAGCATAAGAAAATACATAAGTATAGAATGAATAAATGGAAAATGTGGTTAAGGAGTCATTATCAATATAATTTATCTTATACTAAGTGGTCTTATTTAGTACCAAAAAAATGGCAAAATAGGGCCAACCAATGTCGTATAATTCAAAAAAAAGACTCAACGAAATCAGATTTATATAAAAAAGAAAAAGACCAATTAATTCATTACATGAAAGAAAATTACTATGCAGTAAATTCATTAATGAGTCAAAAAGATAAATTGAAAAAACATTTCGGATATGATATTTTATCATATAAATATATAAATTTTGAGGATAATAAAAACTCATATATTTATGAATCAACGTTACAATTACAAGAAGTGGAAAACAAAAAAATTTCATCTAATTTCAATACACTAAAACCCGAACCATTTTATGAATTGATAAGGATAGTTATTAATAATTATCTAGAAAAAAGATTTCTCATTGATACGGACAAAAATATGGATAGACTATTTTTAAATTATAAAATTCCGCATTTCTGTATTAGAAATAATATAGATATTGAGACCCGGGCCAATACGCCTATCAACACCAAGATTCATAAAAATACTAAAAATCTAAATTATCAAAAATTTAAAAAAGATTCCTTTTTTGATTGGATGGGAATGAATCAAGAAAAATTCTATCGTAGCATATCAAACCTAGAACCTTGGTTTTTCCCAGAATTTTTACTACTTTTTAATGCGTATAAAATAAAACCGTGGATCATACCTACAAAATTACTTATTTTTAATTTTCATAGAAATGAAAATAGTAGTAAAAGTAAAAAGATCAATGTAAAAAAAAAAAATGAACAACAAGGTCAAGGAAATCTTGTATTAGATTTACGAAAACAAAATGAAAAAGATGTTGAGACAGATTATACAGGAACAGACATTAAAAAAGGTAGAAAAAAAAAACAATCTAAGAGCAAAAAAGAAGCAGAACTCAATTTCTTCTTGAAAAAATATTTTCTTTTTCAATTAAGATGGGATGATCCGTTGAATCAAAGAATGATCAATAATATAAAGGTATATTGTCTTCTACTTAGACTAATAGATCCAAAGGAAATAGCTATATCTTCAATTCAAAGAGGAGAGATGCATCTAGATATAATGTTGATTCAGAAAGATCTAACTCTTACAGAATTGGTAAAAAGAGGCATATTTATTGTCGAACCAATTCGTCTATCTATGAAAAGGGATGGAAAAGATATTATATATCAAACCATAGGTATTTCATTGGTTGATAAGACTAAACGCCAAACTGATGGAAAATACATAATAAAAAAAAAATATGTTGATAAAAAAAAAATTCATGAATCTGTTGCACAACACAGCAATATACTTATGACTAAAAACAACAAAAATTATTATGATTTCCTTGTTCCTGAAAATATTCTATCCCACAGACGTCGTAGAGAATTAAGAATTTTCATTTGTTTTAATTCTCAGAATTGGAATATTATGAGTAAAAATTCAATATTCTGTAATCAAAACAACATAAACAACTGTGGACAATTTTTAAACAAGGAAAAACATCTTAATACATATACAAAGAAATTCATTAAATTAAAATTTTTTCTTTGGCCCAATTATCGATTAGAAGATTTAGCTTGTATGAATCGTTATTGGTTTGATACCAATAATGGCAGTAATTTCAGTATATCAAGAATACATATGTATCCACGATTCAGAATTCTTTAAATTCTTTAATTATATTAATAGTATATAATAAATATAACATATTCTATTTCCTATAAATCTTATATCTATTTTTCTTTATCGAAAAAACATTTTCTTTCCTAAATAGGAAATAAAAAAAAAGGATCGTTCCTTTTTATCCAAATCAAATTGAAAAATTTGATTTGGATAAAAAAAATTCTATATGAAGAAATGAGAAATTTTTTTGTACTAAATTCAAATAACTGCAAATAATACGTATAATAAATATTTTTATTTTTCCTGATCGGTAAAATTCGCGTAAAAGAAAAAAAAAGAAAATTTTGTTTTTATGGTCAAAAATTCATTCATCTCGGCTATTCGACAAGAAAAAGAAAAAAACTGTGGATCTGTTGAATTTCAAGTATGTAGTTTCACTGATAAGATACAAAGACTTACTTCACATTTAAAATTACATAAAAAAGATTTTTTATCACAAAGAGGTCTACGAAAAATTCTGGGAAAACGTCAACGGCTATTGGATTATTTGTCAAAGAAAAATCGAGTACGTTATAAGAAATTGATTAACCAGTTGGGTATTCGGGAGTCAAAAACTCGTTAATTTAAAGTTTAAGATTGGTTTGAATTTTTTCTTTAGTTATTAAATTTTGCATTTTGATCAACTTCATTTTGCTAAATTCATGGAATACTGAATTGAATTAAGGAAGAAAAATTATGACTGTACCAGATACAAGAAAGGATCTCATGATAGTGAATATGGGTCCTCACCACCCATCAATGCATGGTGTTCTTCGACTAATTGTTACTCTCGATGGTGAAGATGTTATTGATTGTGAACCTATATTGGGTTATTTACATAGAGGGATGGAAAAAATAGCGGAAAATCGAACAATTATACAATATTTACCTTATGTAACACGGTGGGATTATTTAGCCACTATGTTCACAGAAGCAATAACAGTAAATGCACCAGAACGATTAGAAAGCGTTCAAGTACCTAAAAGAGCTAGTTACATTAGAATAATTATGCTAGAACTGAGTCGTATAGCTTCTCATTTATTATGGCTTGGACCTTTTATGGCAGATATCGGTGCACAGACTCCCTTTTTCTATATTTTCAGAGAAAGGGAATTGTTATATGATCTATTCGAAGCCGCTACAGGTATGCGAATGATGCATAATTATTTCCGTATTGGGGGGGTTGCTACCGATTTACCTTATGGCTGGATAGAGAAATGTTTGGATTTTTGCGATTATTCTTTAACAGGAATTGTTGAATATCAAAAACTTATTACGCGTAATCCTATTTTTTTGGAACGCGTTGAAGGAGTGGGCATTATTGGTGGAGAGGAGGCAATAAATTGGGGTTTATCAGGACCAATGTTACGGGCTTCTGGAATCCAATGGGATCTTCGTAAAGTTGATAGTTATGAGTGTTACAATAAATTTGATTGGGAAGTACAATGGCAAAAAGAAGGAGATTCACTAGCTCGTTATTTAGTACGAATCGGTGAAATGAAGGAATCTATAAAAATTATTCAACAGGCTCTAGAAGGAATTCCTGGAGGACCTTATGAAAATTTAGAAGTCCGACGTTTTAATAAAACAAAAAATTCCGAATGGAATAATTTTGAATATAGATTTATTACTAAAAAACTTTCACCCAATTTTGAATTGTCGAAGCAAGAACTTTATGTGAGAGTAGAAGCCCCAAAAGGAGAATTAGGAATTTATTTGCTAGGAGATAGTAGTATTTTCCCTTGGAGATGGAAAATTCGTCCACCCGGTTTTATCAATTTGCAAATTCTCCCTCAACTAGTTAAAAGAATGAAATTGGCAGATATCATGACGATATTAGGTAGTATAGATATCATTATGGGAGAAGTTGATCGTTGAAATGATAATTGATATGACAGAAGCGGAAATACAAGCTATAAATTCTTTTTCTAGATCGGAATCTTTAAAAGAAGTCTATGGACTCATATGGATCTTTGTTCTTATTTTCACCCTTATATTGGGAATAACAATAGGGGTACTAGTAATTGTGTGGTTAGAAAGAGAAATATCTGCAGCAATACAACAACGCATTGGGCCTGAATATGCCGGTCCATTGGGAATTCTTCAAGCTATAGCAGATGGAACCAAATTAGTTTTTAAAGAAGATCTCCTCCCATCTAGAGGAGATATTCGTTTGTTCAGCGCGGGACCATCTATAGCGGTTATATCTGTTCTACTAAGTTATTTAGTAATTCCTTTTGGATATCACCTTATTTTGGCCGATCTTAGTATAGGCGTTTTTTTATGGATCTCCATTTCAAGTATTGCCCCTATTGGACTTCTTATGTCAGGATATGGGTCGAATAATAAATATTCTTTTTCAGGTGGTCTACGGGCTGCTGCTCAATCTATCAGTTATGAAATACCATTAACTCTATGTGTGTTATCAATATCTCTACGTGTGATTCGGCAGAACATTATTATTTTCCCTCTTTTCTAGAACTAGAAATAGAATAAAAAAATTGAATATATTATATTCAATGGATATTTTATTTTTTATTTATCATTAGGGTTGATGAATTAAGCTAGATAGTTAGATGAGTAAAAGCAAACTGCTTATAAATTTGCAGTAAGAGGATTAAATCTCATTCCCTATGTATGAGAATAGAAACATAATCAGTATAAACTGTTTACCCCAAGGTTAAGATTCTTTGACCAATTATCATATCTTGAAGCGGGTACAAAAGATCATCCGTATGGGGTTTCTACTACTGTCTTGTATTTATTACCATACTGGAGATCAATAAAAATCAGTGGACAGTTAGGAACACCAAGGTACACAAAAGATTAGTAATGGAGATAATTTAAGATAAAAAAAAAGATTTTTTTACATAAAACTTTGGATAAAACGAATCATAATGAGGACTTTAAGTTAGTAGAAATGACCAAGTAGTACTTCTCCACGATTCCGATCTCGAGTATGCTCCTATTCACTGATTAAAGAAATGACTATAAAAAACGAATTAATCCTTTATTTTTTTTTTCAGAGTACTTCCTCTCCTCTGAGAAAGAAGAATAGGACAGGAGCAAAAGAAATAGAATGCAAAATATTGAATGGGAAAAATGAAACAAAAAAATACGGGATATTTATTTCTTATTTCTTTTCCCCATTCAATATTCATATCTACTATATACATACATGGAATTCTTAATCATAAATTTGGAATTAATGATTAATTCTTTCTAACAAATTCTTTTTTTAGAGTTATTAATAAAACCTAATTTATTGATATAACGAGTATTTTATTTAAGGATTAAGTTATTACCGAATAAAGAGAAATTATAATTTTAATGGAAAAGATCAATTCGGAAGCGCTTTTTTATTCTAGCAGACAGAATTTCGTTGGTCTAATTTTGGACTTCCCGGTATTATAATTAGAATCTAAAAATTAAAATAATACCAAACAAGTACTTACATTTATTTGTAACCATAGAGGAGCCGTATGAAGCTGAGGTCTCATGTACGGTTTTGAAATAGCGATATGAACAGTAATGTTATTATCGACTATGATTATCTAACAGTTCAAGTACAGTTGATATAGTTGAGTCACAGTCAAAATATGGTTTTTGGGGGTGGAATCTGTGGCGTCAGCCTATAGGATTTGTTGTTTTTCTAATTTCTTCTCTAGCAGAATGTGAGAGATTACCTTTTGATTTACCAGAAGCAGAGGAGGAATTAGTAGCAGGTTATCAAACAGAATATTCGGGTATTAAATATGCTCTATTTTACCTTGCTTCTTACCTAAATTTATTAGTTTCTTCATTATTTATAACAGTTCTTTACTTAGGCGGGTGGAATTTATCTATTCCGTATATTCCTGAATTTTTCGGAATAAATAAAATGACAGGAGTTTTTGGAATAACAATTGGTATATTTATTACATTAGCTAAAGCTTATTTGTTTTTGTTCATTCCTATCACAGCAAGATGGACTTTACCTAGACTGAGAATGGACCAACTTTTAAATTTTGGATGGAAATTTCTTTTACCTATTTCTCTGGGTAATCTATTATTGACAACTTCTTCTCAACTTATTTACCTATAAAGAATAGAATAAGATAACGAGCTTCTCCATTCATAACTGATCTTAAACAAGAGAAAAAAACATCAAATTATTCATGGAGATCTATAATATGTTCCCTATGGTGGCCGGGTTCATAAATTTTGGTCAACAAACAAGACGGGCGGCAAGGTACATCGGTCAAAGTTTCATAATTACCCTATCCCATACAAATCGTTTACCTGTAACTATTCAATATCCTTATGAAAAATCGATTACATCAGAACGTTTCCGCGGTCGAATTCATTTTGAATTTGATAAATGTATTGCTTGTGAGGTATGTGTTCGTGTATGTCCCATAGATCTACCCGTTGTTGATTGGAGGTTTAAAAGAGAGATTAAAAAGAAACAATTGTTTAATTATAGTATTGATTTTGGAGTCTGTATATTTTGTGGTAATTGTGTCGAGTATTGTCCAACAAACTGTTTATCGATGACTGAAGAATATGAACTTTCAACTTATGATCGTCACGAATTAAATTATAATCAAATTGCATTAGGTCGGTTACCAATATCAGTAATTGGAGATTACACAATTCAAACAATTATGAATTCCAGTCAAATTAAAATGGATAAAGATAAACCCCTTGATTCAAGAACGATTACTGATTACTAATATTTTTTTATATAAATATAAACAGAAACAAGTCTTTTTTTTTATTTTTATGAGAACCTAATAAACTTATCTTATTAACTATTGATCATTGAGAATCACTCTTTAATTTAAACTGTGAATATGTGTTTTCTTAATTATTTTAAAATATGAAAAAATTATAATCTCTAAACGAAAAAAGAAAAGATTGATTGATAATTTTAATAACTTTATCTATATCCACAGTAATCCATCCAAATTAAGATTTAATTGCATTAAAAACTCATCATATATAAGAAAAAAAAATAAAGGGAACACCCCTCTCTTTCCTGGACTATTTAGTAAAGTCATGAAACATTTTGACTGATTTTTCTCTTATACATAATGGATTTACCTGGACCAATACATGATATACTTGTAGTATTTCTGGGATCATTTCTTATATTAGGAGGTTTAGGAGTAGTATTGTTTACTAATCCAATTTATTCCGCCTTTTCGTTGGGATCGGTTCTTGTTTGTATATCCTTATTCTATATTTCATCAAACTCTTTTTTTGTAGCTGCCGCCCAGCTTCTTATTTATGTGGGAGCCATAAATGTCTTAATCATATTTGCTGTTATGTTCTTGAATGGTTCAGAATATTCTAACGACTCCTATCTTTGGACTATTGGAGATGGAATCACTTCACTGGTTTGTATAAGTATTCTTTTTTCATTAATTACTACTATCGCAGATACGTCATGGTACGGAATTATTTGGACTACAAGATCAAATCAGATTATAGAGCAAGACTTTATAAACAACGTTCAACAAATTGGAATTCATTTATCAACAGATTTTTATCTTCCGTTTGAACTAATTTCTATAATTCTTTTAGTTTCTTTGATAGGCGCAATTACTATGGCTCGTCAATAATAATAATAAATAGTTTAGTTAGAATTAAAAAAATTTTTAGTTTAATCTACTGTCAATATTCCCTTTTTTATGTAATCGCTCGATTCTAGTCAATCAACTTGGTTGAATTTTTGTTCATATTGAAACGAATCGAGGTTGATCAGGAGTTAGTCAATAATGTTCGAACATGTACTTTTTTTGAGTGTCTATTTATTTGCAATCGGTATCTATGGATTGATCACAAGTCGAAACATGGTTAGAGCACTTATGTGTCTTGAACTTATACTAAATTCGGTTAATATTAATCTCGTACTATTTTCTGATATATTTGATAGTCGCCAATTAAAAGGCGAGATTTTCTCAATCTTTATTATAGCGATTGCAGCGGCGGAAGCTGCTATTGGGTTAGCTATTGTTTCGTCGATCTATCATAACAGAAAATCAACTCGTATTAATCAATCAAGTTTGTTGAAAAATTAGCCATAACTCTAATATAAATACATTATATTATATATATATATGGAAATTGTAGAAAAAACTTTCTATAAAATATTATTTCGGTGTCTTTTACATATTTATTTCCAAATAATACTAATATGTATAGTAATATTTCAATATATATTTATATTGAAATATTGACGATCCATTAGTCAACGTGAAGTTGCACGTGTGATTCATGCAATTCATATGATCATGGTTGTTGAAAGATAAATCAAAGTCTCTTGGTCCCTTCTGATGAACAGATTTATAAAAATTTTGATTCTTAAGATTTTTTTTAATAAATCATTGATTCATCCGGTTTCTATATATATAAATATATATATAGAAACCAGATCGAAAATTTTTTATGTTCAAAACTGGAATTTATAGACCCAATGTCACATTCAGTAAAAATTTATGATACATGTATAGGGTGCACTCAATGTGTACGAGCCTGTCCCACGGATGTATTGGAAATGATACCTTGGGACGGATGTAAAGCTAAGCAAATTGCTTCTGCGCCAAGAACGGAAGATTGTGTAGGTTGTAAAAGATGTGAATCTGCCTGTCCAACAGATTTTTTGAGTGTCCGTGTTTATTTATGGCATGAAACAACCCGCAGCATGGGTCTATCTTATTGATACGTTATAATAAATTCCACTTGAATCATTTGATTCCTTTTTACCGACAAAAGCCCGTGCTCAAAAGAATATATTTTCTTGAGCACGGGCTTTTTGGTCAAAACGCATCTTGTCTTTATCACGAGTTATTTCCCTTGGTTAACAATACTTGTAGTTTTGCCAATATTCGCGGGTTCCTCAATTTTCTTTCTCCCTCATAAAGGGAATAAGGTATTTAGGTGGTATACTATTTGTATTTGTTTATTAGAACTCCTTATAACAACCTATGTCTTCTGTTATCATTTCCAATTGGACAATCCATTAATTCAATTAGAAGAGGATGCTAAATGGATAAATGTTTTCAATTTTCACTGGAGACTAGGAATCGACGGACTTTCCATAGGACCCATTTTACTAACAGGATTTATCACTACTTTAGCTACTTTAGCAGCTTGGCCTGTTACTCGAAATTCACGATTGTTCTATTTCCTGATGTTAGCAATGTACAGTGGTCAAATAGGATTATTTTCTTCTAGAGATCTTTTACTTTTTTTTATCATGTGGGAGTTAGAATTAATTCCTGTTTATTTACTTTTATCTATGTGGGGAGGAAAGAAACGTTTGTACTCGGCTACAAAGTTTATTTTGTACACTGCGGGGGGTTCCATTTTTCTCTTAATAGGAGTTCTAAGTATGGGTTTATATGGTTCCAATGAACCGACATTGGATTTTGACAGATTAGTTAATCAGTCATATCCGGTGACATTAGAAATAATATTCTATTTGGGCTTCCTTATTGCTTATGCTGTCAAATCACCAATTATACCCCTACATACATGGTTACCCGATACCCATGGAGAAGCACATTACAGTACATGTATGCTTCTAGCGGGAATCTTATTAAAAATGGGAGCATATGGATTGATTCGTATCAATATGGAATTATTACCACATGCTCACTCTATATTTTCTCCCTGGTTAGTGATAGTGGGGGCAATCCAAATAATTTATGCAGCTTCAACTTCGCTTGGTCAACGCAATCAAAAAAAAAGAATAGCCTATTCTTCTGTATCACACATGGGTTTCATAATTATAGGAATTAGTTCTATAACCGACATGGGACTCAACGGAGCCATTTTACAAATACTCTCTCATGGATTTATTGGTGCTGCACTTTTTTTCTTGGTAGGAATGAGTTGTGATAGAATACGTCTTGTTTATCTCGACGAAATGGGGGGAATATCTATTCCAATGCCAAAAATATTTACCATGTTTAGTAGTTTCTCGATGGCTTCTCTTGCATTGCCGGGAATGAGTGGTTTTGTTGCGGAATTAGTAGTATTTTTTGGACTAATTACCAGTCCAAAATATCTTTTAATGCCAAAAGTATTAATTATCCTTGTAATGGCAATTGGAATGATATTAACTCCTATTTATTTGTTATCTATGTTACGGCAAATGTTCTATGGATACAATTTTTTCAATGTTCTAAACTCAAATTTCGTGGATTCTGGACCACGAGAACTATTTGTTTCAATCTGTATCCTTTTACCCGTAATAGGAATTGGTATTTATCCCGATTTCGTTCTTTCTTTATCAGTTGACAAGATACAAGCTATCCTATCTAATTATTTTCATAGATAGTTTTTTTCTTAATGAGATAGAAAGTCTTATAATTTTCAATTATAATATTTTTGAAACTATTCGCTATTCAACAAAAAAAAAATAATAAAGTGAATTAGAAAAATGTATTTCAAGTTTTTAAGAACTGTTTGAATTTGAATTCAAATTGAAACAGTTCTTAAAAACTCACACAAATTTTTGTTATATATGTCTTACTTAATTCCGCATGAAATTTCTACAATTTCATTCGATTTTATGTGAATGAACCATAACTATGTAGACCTATTCCTAATAGATTGATCCCAAAATAGCATATCCAAATTATCAGAAATCCTATAGAAGCTACAAGTGCCGAATTCGTACCGTGCAAACTTTGATTTGTTCTAGTATGTGAATAAATCGCGAATATGGTCCAAGTAATAAATGCCCAAGTTTCCTTGGGGTCCCAATTCCAATAAGATCCCCATGCTTCGTTAGCCCATACTGCTCCAGAAAGAATACCTATGGTTAAAAAGGTAAACCCTAAACTAATAACACGATAACTCCAATAATCCAAACGCTGAATTAATTGATATTTATAATAATTTGGAAATGAAAGAAAAGAAGTGCTTTTAACAACACTTCTTTTTTCGTTCAAGTATTCGATCTTCCCAAAGAAAAATGACTTAATTAATAAATTTGTGCTTCTAAAAAAAATATCGATTTTTTTTCGAAATGTAATGACTAAAAAAGCGACTGATAATAACGAACCACATAAAAGAGCCGCATAGCTCAATAACATCATACTTACATGCATCATTAACCACTGAGATTGTAGAGCAGGTACTAATATTGCTGATTGATGCATTTTATTTGAAAGACCAGATGTAGCGAAACCTTGAGTAAAAATAGCACTTGGCGCGGTTATTGTACTTAAATCATTTTTATGATTCCATAGCTTGGAAACCATATGAATAATGGAAAAACTCCACGAAAGGAAGATCAATGACTCGTATAAATTACTTAATGGAAAATGTCTCGAAGAAATCCAACGAATAACTAATAATCCTGTTAGAGAAAAAAAAGTAGCTAACATTCCTTTTTCCGATGAATGGCGTAATCCGATGATTTCGTGAACTGATAGAATCATCAAATGAATCGCAATCACAATTGAAATGATCGAAAAAGAGAGATGAGTTAATATATGTTCTAAAGTCGCAAATATCATACATAAAAAGGGTCTCATTACAGAATTGAAATCGGGAATTAAATACATTATAAGATCCATTCCGTTTCTTGTTCTTTTAAAGTATGCCGCCACTCGGACTCGAACCGAGATGCTCTAGCACTGCTTCCTAAGAGCAGCGTGTCTACCAATTTCACCATAGCGGCTTACTTGAAATAATAATAGTCAATTCATGTTGAATCGTCTAGATGTAGATTCTAGAATCCGATATAGTTATCCTTTAGGAAATAGATGAATAAGGATTCTTTTAAACTCTTTTGTTTAAACTTAAGTATTCTTTTCATTTTTAATAACACTTAAAAAACTTAGAAAGATCTTAAAAAATAAATAAATAGAAATTCAATAAAAAAGATAATTTTATACATATCAAAATAGAATTACTAAATTAAATAAATTAGATTAGAAATTAAAAGACCCGTTTTCTAAAAATCTTGTTTTTAGTCTACTTTTTAATGTATTTAGTATAATTTAATTAGAATTAATTATTCTAATTATATAGTAATTAACATATATGTATATAATAATTCTATTAATATTTGTTGTTTGTTATGTACATAATTTAAATATAGAATAATATTTAGTAAACAAAACAAATTTCATTTGATCTTGAGATAGACATATAATAAAACAGTTTTAATATTTATTATAATTACATTTTATTTCTTTTCCTAATGGAAAAAAAAATTTTCTACTGGGAAAAGAAATAAAATAATACTTTTAGAACCAAACTAGCAGACAGATAAGTTAATATTCGACATAAAATAACTGCTAGTTCTAACTCATCTTGCGGAAAATACATAAGTTAATGAAAAATTTTCATATTCTATATATAGAAAAGTTCTTTAAATCACGGAATTCAAATTATTCCAAGATTTTCTTATTTGTTTGCCGAACAAAAAAACTTTTTGAATTTCCCGTAGAAACTGACTTTGCTAAAGAAAAAGCTTTTATTGCAACTAAATTTCCCTTTTTCTTCCAAATATTTCTACGAATACGTTTTTTCGATATAGAAGTACGTTTTTTTGGAACTGCCATAAAAAAAGAGTTCTTCCTTTTTATTGTTGTATGTGAAAGACATGTATTGATCAATACGGATCGTTTTTTTTTTTTTTTTAGTTTTAGTAATTTTATATATTATATTTCATTTTGTCGATAATCTTTTTTTAACAATACAAATATATTGTTTCTATATACATGTGTGTTACATATATAATAAACTAAGAAAAATATAATAAACTAGTAAAAAATAGAAGAGAAGAAAAGAAAGAAAAATATTAAAAGGAATTTTCTAGTAGTTAATATGTTAAACAAGACATTCTATTAGCTAAGAAAATTTCATTTTACGTTTTTTTATTCAGTTCTAGAATATTAAGAAGTAAGGATTTTTATAAGATTTCTAATATTTTCTTATTGGATTGAAATCCAATCAATAAATTTCATAAAAAATAGAAATTAGGTAATTAAAAAAAAAATGAATAGAAGAATTAGTTGATTTATCGATGCAAACTATATATCCATATCCATATTTTACTGATATTGATATAGTTATTTTTGTTTACTTTTCTTACTTTTTCTTTGCTTACTATCTAGTGGTAATTTTTTTTTTAATATTCTTCTTCTCTTTTTTTTTATAAAAAAAAGAGAAGAAGAATATTTTAGTTAAAAAATTAATAACTAAAAAATGACTCTATATCGAGCTATTGGGACAAAGTACTTAAGCAACAATTTATAACTTTTTAAAATTTTTGAAATATCTGAAAAAGTAAGAAAAATGAAAAATAAGAATATTTAAGGTTTCATATCTTTTTTTTTATTGCTTTTGAAGAAAACAATAAAAATTGATGAATCGGAAACAATTATAATAAAAAAACGAAAATTTGTGTTTTTTATGGAACATACATATAAATATGCATGGATAATACCTTTTCTTCCATTTCCTATTACTATGTTAATAGGATTTGGACTTCTACTTATTCCTGCAGCAACAAAAAATATTCGACGTATGTGGGCTTTCCCGAGTATTTTGATGCTAACTATAGCTATGATATTTTCTGTTAATCTTTCTGTTCAGCAAATAAACGGAAATTTTATCTATCAATATCTATGGTCTTGGACTGTCAATAATGATTTTTCTTTAGAGTTTGGACACTTCATTGATCCGCTTACTTCTATTATGCCAATATTAATTACTACTGTTGGAATCATGGTTCTTATTTATAGTGATAACTATATGTCTCATGATCAAGGATATTTGAGATTTTTTGCTTATATGAGTTTTTTCAATACTTCTATGTTGGGATTAGTTACTAGTTCTAATTTAATACAAATTTATATTTTTTGGGAACTTGTAGGAATGTGTTCCTATTTATTAATAGGTTTTTGGTTCACACGACCAATTGCAGCAAGTGCTTGTCAAAAAGCTTTTGTAACCAATCGTATAGGGGATTTTGGTTTATTATTAGGAATTTTAGGATTTTATTGGATAACGGGTAGTTTAGAATTTCGAGATTTGTTCGAAATACTTACTAAATTAATTCATAATAATGGAGTAAATTCTTTATTTATTACTCTTTGTGCTTCTTTTTTATTCCTCGGCGCAGTTGCTAAATCTGCACAATTTCCCCTTCACATATGGTTACCTGATGCTATGGAAGGACCCACTCCCATTTCGGCTCTTATACATGCTGCTACTATGGTAGCAGCAGGAATTTTTCTTGTAGCTCGTCTTCTTCCTCTTTTCATAGTCATACCTTACATAATGAATCTTATTTCTTTAATAGGTGTAATAACAGTATTATTAGGAGCTACTTTGGCTCTTGCTCAAAGAGATATTAAAAGAAGTTTAGCTTATTCTACCATGTCTCAATTGGGTTATATTATATTAGCTCTGGGTATAGGTTCTTATAAGGCTGCTTTATTCCATTTGATCACTCATGCTTATTCGAAAGCTTTATTGTTTTTAGGATCTGGATCCATTATTCATTCAATGGAATCCATTGTTGGATTTTCACCAGATAAAAGTCAAAATATGGTTCTTATGGGAGGGTTAACAAAATATATTCCAATTACAAGAATTACTTTTTTATTAGGTACACTTTCTCTTTGTGGTATTCCACCTCTTGCTTGTTTTTGGTCGAAAGACGAAATTCTTAATGATAGTTGGTTGTATTCACCAATTTTTGCAATAATCGCTTCATTTACAGCAGGATTCACTGCATTTTATATGTTTCGAATGTATTTACTTACCTTTGATGGACATTTGCGTATTCATTTTCAAAATTACAGTAGCGCTAAAAATAGTTCTTTCTATTCAATATCTTTATGGGGAAAAGAAGTACCCCAAGCAATAAAAAAAAAATTACTGTTTTCAACAATTAATACTAAGGTTTCTTTTTTTTCAAAAAATACATATCAAATTGAAAATTTTTTTCAAAATAGAGTACGATACTTTAGTACTTACTTTAAAAATAAATATACTTACACCTATCCTTACGAGTCGGACAATACTATGTTATTTCCCATGCTTATATTGGTATTATTTACTTTATTGATTGGATCTATCGGAATTGATTTTGGTGGACTAGATCCTGATCTATTGTCAAAATGGTTAACTCCATCTACAAAATTTTTCCATCAAAATGAGCCTTCGGATTTTTTTGATTTTTTAAAAAATGCAGTTTTTTCAGTAAGTATAGCCTTTTTTGGATTATTTATAGCATCCATTTTATATGGATCTGTTTATTCATCTCTACAGAATTTGAGTTTAGTCAATTTATTTGTGAAGAAGAGTCACACGATAATTTTATTTGACCTAATAAAAAATGTGATATAT